AAGTGGACTCTAGAAGTGCTACTAATTGAGTTTAGGAATTAAACAACTGTATCAATTTTTTTTTTATAGATCGTTCGGCAAAGCTTTTTTTATTTTACTTTTTATTTTTTTTGTTTACCTCTTTACTGTTCAAAGGTAAAATAGTTCTGTTATTACATTACGTGGATACACATTTTCTATGGGAAATAACATAGACATATTGGTTGTACAACGAGATGTTGCACATACTAAAAGATTGTCTTGGGCGAGTCACATATTGCGCACTTACCGCTTGTTTTAGTTTTATTATTTTATAAATTTTATTTATGTTGTGCTTGTTTTATTGAACCCATTTCATATCATGGTTCAAACGTTAAAAATCGACGAGGTTTACTAATCCTTTTCGAAATCTGAAGAAGTTCCCATGGATCATTTGTCAACTGATCAATCAATGACTTCTTCGATGGGTCCAATAAAATAAAATAAAGTAATCTTTTTGTTAGCATTCCGACGAAGAAGTCATTGATTCTTTCGATCGGGATTCATATTTAAAATAATCAGAAATCTACGAATTATAATAGTAAGAGTCGCTTTCGATTATTTTAAATTAATTGAAATCAACAAAAATGAAATACAAATAGATAAAGCAAAGAAATACAATTGGGACACTATATACATTATCACTATGTATATTATATATATGTAATTAATTTCCATATATATAGGAAAGGAATATGACGATACTGTTGTAGATTGATCTACATTAAATATTAATATAACCTGTATTACAATTACAATACAACTTTATACACTACAATAACAATACTAGTATAGTATGGTAGAAAGATTAAGATATTTCTTTCTACCATACTATCCTATCTCATAGAATACGGCTGATTCTAGTCTGCCCATTTCATTTAAGACGCGAAACTTTAATCCTTTTCTTCTCTTCAATTATTGATTAAGAACTAAAAATTAAAGTTTTATTAAAATTAATCACCTTGGCTGACTGTTTTTACGTATATTATAAGTAAAAAAGCTGTAGGAACTAGAATAAACAGTGCAGTAGCAATAAACGCGAGAATATTTACTTCCATAATATCATTGTTTAATTTTTCTTTAATTTGCAATAACTCGGGAGTTAATCCCATAGAGATAATAAATCTTTCGCCTGTAAATTCAATGGGATGAATTACATCTCGATGATATCGAATCGGATCAATATCATGAATAACAATATCTGAGCTATCAAATCGATTCATCGTCAAGAATTGAATAGTATAACATTAGGAAGATCTTTTATCCATACCGAACTAAAAATTTGATTCCCGATCCAATCAATAATTCCTTTATTTTTTTATATATTTATATATAAATTTGAAAAGTTTGTTCTTTCAAGGAAAAAACCTTTTAAAATAAAAAAATAAATTTCCATTCCCTCGCTAATAAAAAAGCGATCCTTGTTTGATCTTTATTTTTTTAATATATCTTTCCTTGAATTAGTAACGGGACGCATATATCAAAAGCTCAATGTGAAATTTGAATGAGATAGATTATTTCAAATTAGTGAAATTAAAAATTGAGATTACACAAAATTGGGATAGAAAAGTATATACCTTTCTTTTAAAATTAAAATCTATCATAGTAACTATGTTAAGTTAAATTTATTTTATATCGTACAAATTCCATTTATGTATGTACTCCCGGGAAACATAAAGTACTCTACTCTATTCGGGAGTAATCGAAAAAAAAAAAAAGCCAGACCCAGTACAGTACGGTATCCCGCGGAATCCGGAATCTGATGCTAACAATAATTGTACTAATTACATATGTCTCTCTCCCATCAATCGAATCGGCACTAGTCGAAGAAATGGAAATTACCCCATTCGTTTGATGAGAAATGTGAAACGAAAAAGAAAAAAAGAAGAGGGATCGCCGTTGGGAATGAAATTCTGCTATTTATACTTCTTTTCAAAAAAATAGGGAGATGAATTGATATATTTTTTTATTGGATTTGGATTCGTCGGGACTGACGGGGCTCGAACCCGCAGCTTCCGCCTTGACAGGGCGGTGCTCTGACCAATTGAACTACAATCCCAAGTAAATACCATAATAAAATAAAGTATACATATTTTTTTTTGATTTCATTCTAACCCTTTCAATTTAGATTAGAATTGACGTGTTGTAACAGAGCCACGAATGTGATATATTGATACCCAGCACTTTAGTTAGAGCAGCCTGTATTACTAGTAATCCTTTCGTTATTGCCAAATCAATTGGATAATCACTCTTTCAATGAAAAAAGTTTTTTTATTTACTCTTTTCCTTAACCTTTACTTTATACTTACAAATCCTGATATTAATCTAGATCATTAGCAAGATCAGAATTTGTTGTAAAAATAGAGTAAATAAATAGTGGTATAGATATATCAGAAAATTTTTCTATTCCGTATTGGGGGATCGGGCATTTCTGGAGAGAAACAAATGGGTTATATTATATCATTTCATGGTGTATCGGCGA